AGCTGCGGGTTCGAGCCCCGTCAGTCCCGACGGATCCAAATCCAATAACCAATAAAAAAAATACATCAATAGATCTCTCCTTTTTCTGTTAAACTGGGTACAAATGGTATAATTTCATTCCCAACGGTATCCTTCTTTTTTTTTTCTTTTTCGTTTCGCATTTCTCATTAACCGGTACCGGTTAATGAGAAAGAGACATGTGTGAATTGGTACAATTATTGGTAGTGGTAGCATTATATTCAGGATTCAAAGAGATACCGGATTGGGTCTGGTTTTTTTTTGACTGCTCTCGATCCGTGTATGTAATACCGTGTATGTAATAGAATCGAGTACACCATATCGTTATATCGTTCCCGGAAGCATATCCACAAATGGAATTCATTTCTTGTACGATACAAAATGAATTTAAAATAGTTACTTTGATAAAATACTTTTCAGAGTCAAAATATCTTCTTTTCTGGTTTCCATTTTGTGTAACTTAAATTACTAGTTTGAATTTAAAACAATTTCACGGAATATTCGATTTTTTATTATACTGGGACTCGTCTTTATCATACTTCTTTTTTCTTTGTTTTTTTTGTTTTTCAAGAAAATTAGATCATTAAAAAAAAAGGAGTTTCGAACTTAACTCTTTTCGATTTCGTTTCTATTCTTTGTTTGGGTTTATTTGTAAACCATTTGTAAATAGAAATAATGGACGTGGAAGCGGTAGATTATAGAACAGACAGAATGGCAAAGAATGATAAATAAAAATAAAGTAGTTAAAGTATAAACTAAAGGAATTCTTTTGATTGAATCCGGAATCAGAATCAAAGTTTGTATTCGGTGTGTGGATAAAAGATCTACCTATGTTATACTATTCAATTCTCGACGCTGAATCGACTTGATAGCTCAGATATTGTTATTCATGATATTGATCCGATTCGATATCATCGAAATGGAATTCATCCCATTGAATTTACAAGCGAAAGGTTTATCATCTCTATGGGATTAAATCCCGAGTTATTGCGAAGTAAAAAAAAAAAAACGAAACGATGAGATTATGGAAGTAAATATTCTCGCATTTATTGCTACTGCACTGTTCATTCTAGTTCCTACTGCTTTTTTACTTATAATATACGTAAAAACTGTCAGTCAAGGTGATTAATTTGAATGAAACTTGACTTCTTAGTTCTTATCAATGATTTAAGAAACAAGATTCCAATTTCACGTCTTAAATGAAATGAAGGGACTAGAATCCGCAGTAGCCTATGAGATTCGATAAGTATGGTCGAAAGATTCATATATGAATCTTTCGACCATACTATCTATTTTGATTATTGTACTGTAGAAAGATACAAACTGAATAGAGATCAATCTACAATATGTATATGTATCTTCATACATCTTAATATCAATTAAATATATGGAATGTACATAGTACCTCAATTCGATTTCTTTGCTTTATCTATTTTCTTTTTGTTGATTCCAATCAATCTGAAATAATCAAAAGGGAACTCTTACAATTTTCTAATTTCTAGATTTATTATTATTATTATTTTCAATATGAATTCCGGTATCCATTAAACAAGAATCAAAGCAATGAAGGAAAAACAATATTGGGCATATATTACTAAAATAAAATCAAGTTAATAAAAGAAAATGAAAATAAAGTAATCTTTTTTTTTTTAGCATTTCGATTTCGAAGAAGTTACCATAGAACTCCTTGGATCATCTGTCAACCGCTCAATCAATTACTTCTTCGGATTTCAAAATTGAATTAAATTAATGAATTCAATATTAAGATTAAGTTAATTATTAATTAAATATATTCAATAATTCAATTTAATAATTAATAAATAATTAATTAAATAATTGAAAGGGCTTTGCAGAACGATCTAGAAAAAATCTATAAAAAAAGTGATCAAATTTTATTCCCCAACTCAATTAGTAGTATCTCTAGAGTCCACTTCTTCCCCATACTACGAGTGAAAGGGAAAATGTAAAAACTACCATTAAAGCAGCCCAAGCGAGACTTACTATATCCATGTGAATTATGTCCCCTATCTCTATGAATATGAAGGAATTATTCCATTATTGTTTACTAATAATAGTGGAATCACTGGTGCAGAGTCAAAAAGGGATTATGACCCAAGACCCTTGATGAAAGACTCCTATAAATCCACGTATAACAAGGTATAACAAGTTCTTATATGATTTCTAGTACATTAAACAAAATACGCAGTCACACTTTTCTTTGCAAGTATCAAAGGGAATGTTACTAATATGTAGTAATAATAAGACCCATTCTCCTTTATGCATCCAATCTAATATTGATTGAATGCCCGTGCACTCAGAGACTCTCATGAGTCTGTATACTCTGTATACAAAGTATTTTCTGCTCCTTCCATAAATATTAATTCGATTTTCCGTTTGACTATCCAATCGAATTCAAGACCTGGTAAGTAGACACTCCATTAGTATTAGTAGTGGAAAGAAATCGGTAACTCTTGATTTGATA